CGGACCAATTTTTTTCTGATCCTTCGATAAAAAGATTCATTCTCTTCATAAAAAATAGGAGGTAGAACGAATAAAGATTTCTTTTTCGATTCATCCCTGGAGTTGAATACCTCATTCAAGAATTTTTTTTGATCCAATCTGTAGGAATCAATAGAAAAGGCAAATCCCTTATGATACACCAGATCCGGCTCGGTTATTGATAGAGTTAATAGATCTGCCATTTCTTGAAATCTCTCTTCTGATTCAAAATCGTGGTGCAACGTGTATCCTCCCCTGTTCCGGTCATGGAATAGATGAAATAAATCAAAAAATGAATTTTGGTTCAAGAATGAAATCTTATTGGAACTGTCCATATCCGGTTCATCCTTCGGAACCATATCACATCCCGGATCTGATGAAATAGGATGAATTGAGACGGTATTTTGTAAATACGTAATTATCTTGAATATATCAACCATTTCTTTATTTTCCGATCTCCTGGAAGGGACAAAAGAAAAATCTTGTTGTTTCTTCAACAATTTATGATCTCTAGTGGACCCCTCAGTAGGATTCGAACCCAGATGAAGTTCTGACCATCTGTCAGAGAAAAAAGAACGAATTGATCTTGTAGGATTCCCAAGAAATTCTTCGATTTCTTCCGGAAGCAGATGATTATTCATCTGCTTCTCACGTTCCGTGAATAGCCGGGACATTGAGGAATCCCCAGAAAGGCATTTCGGGAATCGGTCTGATTCTATCTCTGTTCGTTCCGTTTGAAGAAAGGAAGGATCCCAAAGAATCGATCTTTCTTTTAGTTGTTGAATCTCTCTTTGATTGATCAATGTGTGATATTCCGAATCCTCATTACTAATGGAATCAAAAGGATCTCTGGATTGATCAGAAGATCCTTTCAATTGGCTAGAATCCGTTACTTGAACGAAAATAGATCTTGTGGAATCATATTGCATATTTGACGATACATTCCGTACCTTGCTAAAAAACCGATCCTTGTTTACCAACCACACATTGTCTAACCAAATCCAATTCTCTCTCGATACGTTCCTCAAAAAATCCGATTCGTGCGGATTCTTCCCCCAACTAACGAAGAGATCTTGGCGGAATTGCCACATATGAAATTGAGCACAATTTGGCAAAGAAAGACCCCACTTGTTTCTCGAGAGGAGATGGGAAACATGCTCAATATCATTTGATTGAATAGTTGACCCATCTCCTTGTTGTTTGAAGAAACCCTCCACTTCAATTGGTCTTTTTTCACGAAAAGCAGACATGAGATAACAAATCCAGTGTTTCACTAAGATTTCGAATAGCTGTCCCGAATTCAAGTTAATTATGTTTCGCTTCTTCCTCGGAGAAAGACGATCAAACAATTCCCAATCAGGGTCCTTGCGGATCGGATCATCCGTATAGGATACAAAAGGATACTCCAGATATTTGATATCTTTCTCTTTGAATGAGATCTCAATTCCAGCTACGGTTTCATTAGATATCTTACAACTAGAATCCCTCTTTTTTCCGATCCGATTCCTCCACCACCGCGAACCCCAGTTAGATTCAGGCATGATACACTTTTTAGTTATTGGGAGAACCCAAGTACTCTCTTTCGGATCCATGAAACAACTCTCAGAGATCTTTTTCCCTTTTGGAAGATACAGGAGCGAAACAATCAACCTATTGATATTGGAAGACCCAAAAGATTCTTCCAATGTATCATTTCTGGGTCCAATGGAATTCATAGGTATAGGAAGAAGCCCCATCAAATAGAGATTTTTTCTTTCGACCATATTTCGAGTGTTAATACGATATATAAGGACCGCTACTGCAAGCAGTACTACACCTTTGATCGTGAAATATCGATTGCTTGTTGAACCCTGTGAATCGCGTGAAAGTAGGATACTCCAAATTCGGGGGTCAAAGAGTTTCATAAAACGTTCTTGGTGGAAAAAAATGTGAGTGAAAGATCCCACGGAATCGAATTTGGTCCACGAATCTAAGAAATAGTGAGAATTCTTGATCTCTCTCAATATCTCTCTCAATTCGAAGATCCAGGATTTTAATGGATGTCGTTTCACTGCTTCCTGCTTCATTGATTCCTCCTAAGGATTTCATTTCAATTGGAATTTGGTTATTCACGATGTACGACGATCCCCGTTACGCATCCATGGCTGAATGGTTAAAGCGCCCAACTCATAATTGGCAAATTCGTAGGTTCAATTCCTGCTGGATGCACGCCAACGGGAACGTTCAATACGTCTATTGGAATTGGCTCTGTATCAATGAAATCTCATCATCCATACATAATGAATTGGTATGGTATATTCATACCATAACATATGAACAGTAAGAAATAGAATTCTTATCGATACTGGAACTCATAGGGAAGAAAATGGATTTATGGATGGAATCAAATATACAGTATTTACAGACAAAAGTATTAGGTTATTGGGGAACAATCAATATACTTCTAATGTCGAATCAGGATCAACTAGGACAGAAATAAAGCATTGGGTCGAACTCTTCTTTGGTGTCAAGGTAATAGCTATGAATAGTCATCGACTCCCGGGAAAGGGTAGAAGAATGGGACCCACTATGGGACATACAATGCATTACAGACGTATGATCATTACGCTTCAACCGGGTTATTCTATTCCACCTCTTAGAAAGAAAAGAACTTAAATCAAAATACTTAATAACACGGCGATACATTTATACAAAACTTCTACCCCGAGCACACGCAATGGAGCCGTCGGCAGTCAAGTGAAATCCAATCCACGAAATAATTTGATCTATGGACAGCGTCATTGTGGTAAAGGTCGTAATGCCAGAGGAATCATTACCGCAAGGCATAGAGGGGGGGGTCATAAGCGTCTATACCGTAAAATCGATTTTCGACGGAATGAAAAAGACATATCTGGTAGAATCGTAACCATAGAATACGACCCTAATCGAAATGCATATATTTGTCTCATACACTATGGGGATGGTGAGAAGAGATATATTTTACATCCCAGAGGGGCTATAATTGGAGATACCATTGTTTCTGGTACAGAAGTCCCTATCTCAATGGGAAATGCCCTACCTTTGAGTGCGGTTTGAACCATTGATTTACGTAATTGGAAGTAACCAATTAGGTTTACGACAAAACCTAGAAATCGATCACTGATCCAATTTGAGTACCTCTACGGGATAGACCTCAACAGAAAACTGAAGAGTAACGGCAGCAAGTGATTGAGTTCAGTAGTTCCTCATATAAAATTATTGACTCTAGAGATATAGTAATATGGAGAAGACAAAATTGTTTGAAGCACCGACAGAGCCGGAAGCGCCCCCTGTTTCAAAGAGAGGAGGACGGGTTATTCACATTTCATTTGATGGTCAGAGGCGAATTGAAAGCTAAGCAGTGGTAATTCTACCCCCGGGAAAAATAGATATGTCTCCTACGTTACCCGTAATATGTGGAAGTATCGACGTAATTTCATAGAGTCATTCGGTCTGAATGCTACATGAAGAACATAAGCCAGATGAAGGAGCGGGGAGACCTAGGGTGTAGAAGATCATAACATGAGTGATTCAGCAGATTTGGATTCCTATATATCCACTCATGTGGTACTTCATCATACGATTCATATGAGATCCATCTGTCTAGATATCATCATATACATCCAGAAAGCCGTATGCTTTGGAAGAAGCTTGTACAGTTTGGGAAGGGGTTTTGATTGATCAAAAAGAAGAATCTACTTCAACCGATATGCCCTTAGGCACGGCCATACATAACATAGAAATCACACTTGGAAAGGGTGGACAATTAGCGAGAGCAGCGGGTGCTGTAGCGAAACTGATTGCAAAAGAGGGTAAATCGGCCACATTAAAATTACCATCTGGGGAGGTCCGTTTGATATCCAAAAACTGCTCAGCAACAGTCGGACAAGTGGGTAATGTTGGGGTGAACCAGAAAAGTTTGGGTAGAGCCGGATCTAAGTGTTGGCTAGGTAAGCGTCCTGTAGTAAGAGGAGTAGTTATGAACCCCGTAGACCATCCCCATGGGGGTGGTGAAGGTAGGGCCCCAATTGGTAGAAAAAAACCCACAACCCCTTGGGGTTATCCTGCGCTTGGAAGAAGAAGTAGAAAAAAGAATAAATATAGTGATAGTTTGATTCTTCGTCGCCGTAGTAAATAGGAGAATATTGAAAATAGAATATGTTTCCTCGTCTTTACAAAAAAAAAGATAGGAGTAATTAGCCGTGACACGTTCACTAAAAAAAAATCCTTTTGTAGCTAATCATTTATTGGGAAAAATTTCGAAGCTCAACATGAGGGCAGAAAAAGATACAATCGTAACTTGGTCCCGGGCATCTACCATTATACCCATAATGATCGGCCATACAATTGCTATTCATAATGGAAAGGAACATTTACCTATTTATATAACAGATCGTATGGTAGGTCACAAATTGGGAGAATTTGCACCTACTCTTAATTTCCGGGGGCACGCGAGAAACGATAATAAATCTCGTCGTTAATGTTAATTAATAAAAAAGTGAATATGGGTGCTCGTCGTTTATTGGTGGGAGGTGAACCTTATGATAAAGAGTGACCCGGATGTAGAAGTATACGCTTTAGGGCAACATATACGTATGTCTGCTCATAAAGCGCGAAGAGTAATTGATCAGATTCGTGGTCGTACCTACGAAGAAACACTTATGATACTAGAACTCATGCCTTATCGAGCATGTTATCCAATTTTTAAATTAGTTTATTCTGCAGCAGCAAATGCTAGTCACAATATGGGTTTCAACGAAACGGCTTTAATTATTAGTCAAGCCGAAGTTAATGAGGGTACTATCATTAAAAAGTTAAAACCCCGGGCTCGAGGGCGTAGTTATCCGATAAAAAGGCCCACCTGTCATATAACTATTGTATTGCAAGATATATCTAAAGATAAAAACTATTTCATATGGTTAAGAAAAGGTGGATGGGTATATAAAGATAGGTATACAGATGTCAGACAAAGGTATCTATATATGATAGATTTTGCACGATATTTTAACGGAAGTATGATGATATGGGATAATAGAGAAATGATATGGCCTTATAGAGACAGCGAGGTGTTATGGGACAAAAAATAAATCCACTTGGTTTCAGGCTTGGTACAACCCAAAGCCATCATTCTGTTTGGTTTGCACAACCAAAAAGTTATTCCGAGGGTCTCCAGGAAGATAAAAAAATACAGGATTGTATCAAGAATTATGTACAAAAAAATATGAAAATATCCTCTGGTGTCGAGGGAATTGCACGCATAAAGATTCAAAAAAGAATCGATCTGATCCAGGTCATAATATATATGGGATTCCCGAAATTGTTAATAGAGGGCAGCCCGCGAGGAATCGAAGAATTACAGAGCAATGTACAAAAAGAATTTAATTCGGCGAGCCGAAAACTTAACCTTGCTATCACAAGAGTTGCAAAACCTTATGGACAGCCTAATATTCTTGCAGAATTTATAGCCGGGCAATTAAAGAATAGAGTTTCATTTCGAAAGGCAATGAAAAAAGCGATTGAATTAACTGAACAAGCAGATACAAAAGGAATTCAAGTACAAATTGCAGGGCGTATCGACGGAAAAGAAATTGCGCGTGTCGAATGGATCAGAGAAGGTAGGGTTCCCCTACAAACCATTCGCGCTAAAATTGATTATTGCTCCTATACAGTTCGAACTATCTATGGGGCATTAGGAATAAAAATTTGGATATTTGCAGATGAGGAATAAGGGTCCTTTCGTTGTCTTTCTGTTCTATCAATTTGTCAATTGAACGAAAAAATAACAAACTCGTTCATTTTTTTTTTCGTTCAATCAAAAATTCTAATTTTTCTAATTCTTATTCTTAATTGAATTCTATAGGGTTGAATAACAATTCGATTGACTCCATATAATTGCTATGCTTAGTGTGTGACTCGTTGGTTTTTTATTTAGAGTTAGGATTGAAAAACAAGGGACCGTGCCCTAATAACTAATAACCAGCTCATTGCTTCGTATTATCTGGATCCAAGGAACCGGTCACTATATGATGTATCGATCATATTGTTGTAGCAACTGAAATAAATATTTTTTAATATTTACTTTTACCTAAAAAATGAATCAATCAGATTATAAGATAAGGTTGTAAAGCAAAAACAAAGGGATATGGATAGATGGAAGGGCGAGAGAAAGAAAGAACAAGGAATAACAAATATATATGATTCCAATATGTATGGTCTATGAACTATTTAATAAAAGGCAATGTAATAAAGCATTAAATTAAAAAATAGGTAAAAAATTTATAATTATATGAATCCAATTCATAAGAAAAAAAAAAAAAAAGAAATAAAGAGCACCGAGTCAATAAAGACTGAGGAGATTGATTCAGGAACAAATTTGATTAGGGGCTCCATTGCAGAGTTCGGGCCTAGTCATTAATTGAGAAGCGATGGGAACGACAGAACCTGTGACTGCGGAGGATTTCGATTCCCTTGAAAACGAATCCTAATAATTCATTGAGTGGGATGGCGGAACGCGCCAAGAACCAATTCATTTATTCTGAGAGGTCATGGGATACCCCTAAATGAAAGGGGTTTAAAAGAGCAAATATTCGCCCGCGAAAGCCTTGTTGAATTGCTAAGTTTTGGGCGATTCAATACCGGTAAAAACGAAGATTTATATTATAATTACATTAATATATTATAATTACATTAAATAGAAATATATTTCTTTATATACATATACGAGCAAGATAAAAAAATTCCATGATTCGTTGTATTATAAATTAAATAATATTTCGTTTAATTCGCGAGGAGCTGGATGAGAAGAAACTCTCATGTCCGGTTCTGCAGTAGAGATGGCATTGAGAAACAACCATCAACTATAACCCCAAAAGAACCAGATTTCGTAAACAACATAGAGGAAGGATGAAGGGAGTATCTTATCGAGGAAATCAAATTTGTTTCGGTGGATACGCCCTTCAGGCACTTGAACCCGCTTGGATCACATCTAGACAAATAGAAGCGGGGCGACGAGCCATGACACGATACGCGCGTCGTGGTGGAAAAATATGGGTACGTATATTTCCAGACAAACCTGTTACAGTAAGGCCTACCGAAACACGTATGGGTTCGGGGAAAGGATCCCCCGAATATTGGGTATCCGTCGTTAAACCGGGTCGAATACTTTATGAAATGGGTGGAGTATCAGAAATTGTAGCCAGAGAAGCTATTTCTATAGCTGCGTCCAAAATGCCTATACGAACTCAATTCATTATTGCGGAATAGAGATGTGGAACTAAAGGAAAGGGGCCCTTGTGATGAAAAAACCCGCAGTTTCTTTATTTCTGGACAAACAATATTTCTTCTTTTTTTTTTTTATTCGCCCTTTGCATTTAACGAAAAAAAATAATGATATGATTCAACCTCAGACCTATTTAAATGTAGCGGACAACAGCGGGGCGAGAGAATTAATGTGTATTCGAATCATAGGAGCTAGTAATCGCCGATATGCTCATATTGGTGACGTCATTGTTGCTGTAATCAAAGAAGCAGTGCCCAATATGCCTCTACAAAGATCAGAAGTAATCAGAGCTGTAATTGTACGTACACGTAAAGAACTCAAACGTGACAATGGTATGATAATACAATATGATGACAATGCAGCAGTTGTAATTGATCAAGAAGGAAATCCAAAAGGAACCCGAGTTTTTGGTGCGATCGCTCGGGAATTGAGACAGTTGAATTTTACTAAAATAGTCTCATTAGCTCCTGAGGTATTATAAATAAATTCTAAATACTAATAAACGAGAACATAATATAAATATAGTTAGTTTACGTAGAGTATCTTAAATAGTAGGATATCTGAATTCGATTCAATTAATTAGTAGATTGTGTCTCACGCATATACCTTTAATAATAAATTCATAAACAAAGGCGGATCATGTTGATTATATAAAAACTCGGAGGCACCAATAATTATAGTTCATTATGGGTAGGGACACTATTGCCGAAATAATAACTTCTATACGAAATGCTGACATGGATAAAAAAGGAACGGTTCGAATAGCAGCTACAAATATCACCGAAAATATTGTTAAAATACTTCTACGAGAAGGCTTTATCGAAAATGTGAGAAAACATCGAGCAAGCAAGAAATACTTCTTGGTTTCAACTCTGCGACATAGAAGGAATAGACAAGGACCATATCAAACTGTTTTAAAACGTATCAGTCGACCCGGCCTGCGAATTTATTCCAACCATCAACGAATTCCTAGGATTTTAGGAGGAATGGGTATTGTAATTCTTTCTACTTCTCGAGGTATAATGACAGACCGAGAGGCTCGGCTAGAAGGAATTGGAGGGGAAATTTTGTGTTATATATGGTGATCTTTCTGGGATCCGAATTGCATCCGCAACTTGCTGTTTTTATTTTTGTTTTGTGAAAAAAATGGGTTGTCTAATATCACCCTTCCTCTATTAGTTGATAATTCAAGGGGTTACCTAGAATGAAAGAACGAAAATGGATTCGGGAAGGTTTAGTTACTGAATATTACCAATGGTATGTTTCGAGTTCGCTTAGATAATGAAGATCTTATTCTAGGTTATGTTTCTGTTTCGGAGAGGATCCGCCGTAATTTTATACGGATACTACCGGGCGATAGAGTAAAAATGGAAGTTAAGTCGTTATGATTCAACCAGGGAACGCATAATTTATAGACTCCGCAACAAAGATTCAAACGATTAAATTAAAATGAAGTTGCTTTTTCAACATTCCTCTCGTGCGTATACAATTTACAATTGGAGGTTAAAAATTTCAAGAGACTTATTTTCTTCCAAGGAATAGATTCAGAATTAAGGTAAGGAATGACAAATATGAAAATAAGGGCTTCCGTTCGTAAAATTTGTGAAAAATGTCGACTGATCCGTAGGCGGGGACGAATTATAGTAATTTGTTCCAACCCGAGGCATAAACAGAGACAAGGATAATCTTTCTTAAAAGGGGCTCTCCAAAGGATCCAATCCAAAAATAGAGGATCTGTTTTGATATGAAATGGATATATCCGTATATCTCTGACTCATATTTATGAGATGATAAAATATGACAAAAACCATACCGAGAATTGGCTCACGTAGGAATGGACGCATTGGTTCACGTAAGAATGCACGTCGAATACCAAAAGGAGTTATTCATGTTCAAGCAAGTTTCAACAATACCATTGTAACGGTTACAGATATACGGGGTCGGGTGGTTTCGTGGTCCTCAGCCGGTACTTGTGGCTTCAGGGGCACAAGAAGGGGGACGCCGTTTGCAGCTCAAACCGCAGCCGCAAACGCTATTCGTACAGTAGTAGATCAGGGTATGCAACGAGCAGAAGTCATGATAAAAGGTCCTGGTCTTGGAAGAGATGCAGCATTACGAGCCATTCGCAGAAGTGGTATACTATTAAGTTTTGTCAGAGACGTAACCCCTATGCCACATAATGGATGTAGACCTCCTAAAAAAAGACGTGTATAGAAATAAGAGTTGAACGGATTTCAAGAGAAATAAATGATTCAATGATCTGATCAAATAATATTACTATGCTTCGAGAGGAAGTAGCAGTATCTACTCGGACACTACAGTGGAAGTGTGTTGAATCAAGAGCGGACAGCAAGCGTCTTTATTATGGACGTTTTATTCTGTCTCCGCTTATGAAAGGCCAAGCCGATACAATAGGCATCGCGATGCGAAGGGCTTTGCTTGGAGAAATAGAAGGAACATGTATCACACGAGCAAAATCTGAAAAGATACCGCATGAATATTCTACCATAGTAGGTATTGAAGAATCAGTACATGAAATTTTAATGAATTTGAAAGAAATTGTATTGAGAAGTAATCTGTATGGAACTCGCGACGCATCTATTTGCGTCAAGGGTCCTGGATATGTAACTGCTCAAGACATCATCGCACCGCCTTCTGTGGAAATCATTGATACTACACAGCATA